TTTCTTTGTCCTTAACGCCCCTTATTTCCAGGAATTAGTCACTTCAACGATCTTCGATGGCTATACGGGTATCCAAGGTATGAACGAGATGGATGTTTGTTGTCCCAACCATTTTTGTTAGCCCCGATGAGGAAAAGGGGTAATTTATAACAAAGTTTTCATGTTGTTGATTCCCGAGTGTAGTGCTTTTTCCCCTATGCCGCCTATTGGTACTAGTGGAGTAAGTAGGATTGACCCGCAAGAACCTATAGGTGTAACCTTTCGCTCAATACTAAAATCGACAATTGAAGCATCTGAGGCTGCATCAATCGAGGATACACGATAGAAGGAATTGTTCTATCTCCAAACTTCACCTTCAACAAGCGTGGCTTTATTTAAATAATTTTTTCTTTCTTTTCTATATTTTCTTTCTCATAAGATAAGATTAAAGTAAGGGCTAAAAAAACAATAAAAAAAGAATCAAATCACACCATCTCTGTAATAACTAAATGCCTCTTTTTCTCCTGAAGTTGTCGGAATTATTCGTAATAATATATTGGCTACAATTGAAAAGGTCTTATCAATAAAATTTCCATTTATCCGAGATCTAGGCATAATTAGCAATCCATTTTATAATTCTTCTCATTTTCCCGGGGGGAAAAAGGTCTCACAAACAAAGAAATTATACAGTACGAAATAACATAAAAACAGACTAATTCGAATTATAAAAAAATGTGGACTTTAATTGTTCCTCCTTGAAGAGGTAGAGATAATAAATATTTTTATTTAATTGGATAAAACCCAATTTCATTTAAGTAGTATACCGATGAGCTAAAGTATTACTATTTCGTCTAAACGAAAGTAAAGAATCGAGGACCTTATTTTCTTACGCATTCTGATAATTTCATTCGAGGAATTTTGATTGAATTATGATTCAAAAGGAAGAAAAAAAACAATCATTTTACATTACAGTAATGATTTATTTTATTTACATAATGCGTACATAAATCGAAATAGCAAAATCTCTAGCACAATTCATTAATTTTTAATAGATCCATAGATACGGTAGCCCATGAGAGAAATTAACCTTACAAAATCTGAAATTAGAAAGGAATTTTGCATTCTTATATAGGATAATAGTCTAAATAAATCAAATCATAGTATAGTATACGGATTTCCTTAGTTTATTTACTCCAAGCCGTTGGTTTTATCCGGTATAAATGTCAGAATAATAAAGGATCGTCCGTCGTCTTGACAAACATGAATGAATATCCTTTTTTTGTTACAAAAATTTGTTAATCCTCGAGCCTAAAAAGGAATATTTTTTTAAGATTTTTTTTTATTTCGATTAGATATGAATCGGCTGTACCTTACCGCAATAATACGAATGACTCGCTATTCATTCGGTTTCTGGTCAATAATAAGATTATGTCGGAAAGATGGCCGAGTGGTTGAAGGTGTAGCACTGGAACTGCTATGTAGGCTTTTGTTTACCGAGGGTTCGAATCCCTCTCTTTCCGTTTCCATATCGTCATCCAATTTGTCAACGTTACGGACTACAAGGTATCAAATCAAATAACGGATACCATTATTCTTATTCCAATAGTAAGGCCTTTAGATTAGATTATCTATTCCTAATTATGTAGTACTTAAAATACCCGTATCGGAAAGGCTTAAAATGCAAATATTATTACTGCTTATTACTGATCGATCCTTTTTTTGTAATATGTAATACGTGAAAAATAGGGATCAAGGCCCTTAGATCTATGAAAAAAGGACAAAAAAATGGTCCGAAACCTTTTTTTTCTTTCATTAGGATCAAGTCTGACGGGAATAATATTCTACGACTAACAACTCATTAATTTTCAAACCTACCCATTTACTATCTATTATTTGATTTACTAATCCTTTATATTGGGATGAGTCAACAGTCAAATGTTTTGGCAATTCCTCGTGGGAAGATGAAGCAATATAATTTTGAACCAGAGTTTTTGATCTTTGTTTATCTTTGGTAGTAATAATATCTCGGGGTTTGCAACGATAACTTGGTATATCTACTATACGACCATTAACTAAAATGTGTCTATGGTTAACTAATTGCCTGGCTCCAGGAATGGTCGAAGCCATACCCAATCGAAAAAGAATATTATCCAAACGCATCTCAAGTAGTTGTAGTAAAACCTGTCCTGTTGACCCTTTTGCTTTTCCAGCGATATGCACATATCTAAGTAATTGTCGCTCTGTCAGACCATAATGAAAGCGCAATTTCTGTTTTTCTTCTAGACGAATACGATATTGTGATCTTTTCCCAGAGCGTAATTGGTTTTTCAAATCACTTCCAGATCTAGGTCTTTTACTAGTTAGTCCTGGTAAAGCCCCCAGGCGGCGTATTTTTTTGAAACGAGGTCCTCGGTAACGAGACATAAAGACTCCTTTATTTTTTATTGAAATTTCAATTTAAATAATAAATCCATAAATTAAGACTGAACTAAATAAAAATAAAGTAAAGCAAAGCTAACTCTACGAAAGTACTGCAAATATTACAAAGTAGAACTAAAAGAATTGTATCAATATTCAGATTATATATATATATAATATAGCATATGGCATACGAAGTTAAATATATAGGATAGTAAGTTAAGACTACATTTATGATTTGTTCTATGGGGATCCCATTTTTGAGAAATCCCATTTTTTCTCGAATCCGTTCTTTTTTTCCTAGTTGTAAGGCGAAGGAGGGGGAAGAGCCTTTTCAATATTTTGAGAGATTATGGAAAAGTTGAACAAAAAACAAAAAGAGAAAAAAGCCAGCTATCGGAATCGAACCGATGACCATCGCATTACAAATGCGATGCTCTAACCCCTGAGCTAAGCGGGCTCGCATAAAAGAAAAGGAAATGGTGCATAGTAACTTAATAAACCACAGGGGTCTTAGTTAGCTATTATTTGTTAGTTATTAATTGTTAGTCATTAATTTAATATTCTTACTAATTTTATATTCTATTAGATATTATATAGATATTTATTATCTATTTATTTTATTATATATTCCTATTATTATATTATGTATATATTATCCTATTATTATATTATGTATATATTATGGATATATCTATATATTCTATAATATCTATCTATATATATAGATAGATATTATAGAATTTTGCATTTTTATAGAATTGGAGAATGAAAGAATATATATAGAAAGAATTATGGATTCAAATGGATTAAAAATGAAAGAATATATATATAGAAAGAATTATGGATTCAAAATTCATAATTTGATACGATTCATTAATCATTTTCTTTTTTCTTACTATACACTCTTATTATACATTATATTCTAATCATCTATTATCTAATGATATATTAGATCATTAACATCAATCAATATCCAATATAAATTTAGTTATATCATATTCGATTTCTATTTTTTTTTATTTGATTTTCGATTTTTTATTAGATTTCTTATTTATTTTCTAAAAAAGTATAAAAATAAAGATGTAATGGAATGGAATTCTGGTAATAAGGCAACATTCCTCTGATTTTTTTATTCAGGAAGTCAAGTGAAAAAATAGCACGAAAAAGAAAAAAAAAGAATTAGTATCGATCGTTCCAGTATTACAAACCGAGTTAGAAAAATGAAAAAAAAAAAGAAAGGATATCTGGATTGCGTGTGGGATATATCTATCCATATTGAATTGTGGGTACATCAATGATAGAATCATTTTTGTTGATTGGAACAAAACAAAAAAATATGGGTTATTCAATAGAGATAAGATAAAAAGAGAAAGCAGGGAGAAAAATGGTAGTATATAGTATATATATATACTATATATGTATATACCATATAAATAAATAAGTATTTAATTAATTCAATAATTCAACGGTTTTCAGATTTCAGATAAATATAAAGAACAGGTGGGTGGGATCACAACAGAATGAAATCCCGGTCTCAAATAACAAATAAAAAAGGGGGATATGGCGAAATTGGTAGACGCTACGGACTTGATTGTATTGAGCCTTGGTATGGAAACCTACTAAGTGAAAACTTCCAAATTCAGAGAAACCCTGGAATTAGAGATGGGCAATCCTGAGCCAAATCCTTCTTTTTGGAAAACACGGGTTTATTTTATATTTATTATCAAAATTCTAGATTTATAGAAATTCTATATTTCATTTCGAAAAAGCATTTCTAAAAAAAAAAGATTTTCTATTTCTATTTATATAGAAAAATAATCTCAAAATAATCAAAAAAGGATAGGTGCAGAGACTCAATGGGAGCTGTTCTAACGAATGGGGTTGGTTGGATTACGTTGGTAACAGGAATCTTTCTATAGAAACAAAATTACAGAAAGGAGGGTATTACCTTATATACGTAATAGAATACGTACGTATACATACTGATATATCAAATGATTAATCATAATCACGATTTTAATTGTGAATTTAGAATTGATATTATATCAATTCTAAATTAAATTCTATGAAAAATTTATGATTGTGAATCCATACCAATTCAAGCAAATTGAAGGAAGAATCGGATATTCAATGATAAACTCATTCACTACGGAGTCTGATTTATCATTTGAACAAACATTAAAAAAAATAATTAACCAGGCGAGAATAAAGAGAGAGTCCCGTTCTACATGTCAATACTGACAGCAATGAAATTTATAGTAAGAGGAAAATCCGTCGACTTTAGAAATCGTGAGGGTTCAAGTCCCTCTATCCCCAATAAAAATAACCCTTTATGGACAAAGAATCTCCATTATTGAATCATTCATAGTCCATACCATTATTTTTACACAAAATCTTTTTTTTTTTTAAGATACAAAAAATTTCAGGGACTAAATAAGATTTTGATACTTTTTTAGTCCCTTTAATTGACATAAACATGGGTCCTACACTATAGTAGGATAATGTGCGAAAAGTAGTCGGGATAGCTCAGTCGGTAGAGCAGAGGACTGAAAATCCTCGTGTCACCAGTTCAAATCTGGTTCCTGACACGCGATTAATGT